TTTAAAAACTATGGTTGATAATTAATTATAAAGCGGGCTATTAGCTCAGTTGGTTAGAGCGCACCCCTGATAAGGGTGAGGTCTCTGGTTCAAATCCAGAATGGCCCAACGGGGGTATAGCTCAGTTGGTAGAGCACCGCCTTTGCACGGCGGTTGTCAGCGGTTCGAATCCGCTTACCTCCACATGGAAAATTTATTAAATTTCTTAAAAATTAAATTGAAAGTTTTAAATTCAAGGAATTAAGAGTTTATGGGGGATACCTTGGCATTCAGAAGCGATGAAGGACGCGGTTACCAGCGAAATGCTTCGGGTAGTTGGAAACAAGCTATGATCCGGAGGTCTCCGAATGAGGAAACTTTTTGTACTACTTATTGAATATATAGATAAGAAAGAGCGAACCTAGGGAACTGAAACATCTTAGTACCTAGAGGAAAAGAAAGTAAAAAACGATTCCCTTAGTAGCGGCGAGCGAATTGGGAGAAGCCTAAACTTAATTTTATTAAGGGTAGTGGGACAATTGTTAATCGATTAGGACAGTTAGATGAATAAGTTGGAATACTTGACCAAAGAAAGTGATAGTCTTGTAATCGAAAATTGAAATAATCAAATTGAATCCCAAGTAGCATGGAGCACGTGAAATTCCGTGTGAATCTACGAGGACCACCTCGTAAGGCTAAATATTCCTGAATGACCGATAGTGAACAGTACCGTGAGGGAAAGGTGAAAAGAACCCCGGGAGGGGAGTGAAAAGAACATGAAACCATAAACTTACAATCAGTAGAAGGACGACTAAAACGTCTGACTGCGTGCCTGTTGAAGAATGAGCCGGCGACTTATAGGTAGTGGCAGGTTAAGGCAGAGAATGCCGGAGCCATAGTGAAAGCGAGCCTGAATAGGGCATATGTCACTGGTTATAGACCCGAACCCGGATGATCTAACCATGGTCAGGTTGAAGCTTAGGTAATACTAAGTGGAGGACCGAACCGACTGATGTTGAAAAATCAGCGGATGAACTGTGGTTAGGGGTGAAATGCCAATCGAATTCGGAGCTAGCTGGTTCTCCCCGAAATGCGTTTTGGCGCAGCGATAAATGTTATAACTTAGGGGTAAAGCACTGTTACGTATGCGGGCTGGTAATTCGGTACCAAATCGTTGCAAACTAAGAATACTAAGTGTAGAGTTTATCAGTGAGACTGTGGGGGATAAGCTCCATTGTCAAGAGGGAAACAGCCCAGAGCACCAGTTAAGGCCCCTAAATAATTACTAAGTGATAAAGGAGGTGGGAGTGCATAGACAATCAGGAGGTTTGCTTAGAAGCAGCAATCCTTTAAAGAGTGCGTAATAGCTCACTGATCGAGTAAACCTGCGCCGAAAATGTACGGGACTAAGTAATTTGCCGAAACTGTGCGATATATTTTTAATATATCGGTAGGGGAGCGTTCTGTTGTAGATTGAAGTATTAACGTAAGTGGATATGGACGAAGCAGAAGTGAGAATGTCGGCTTGAGTAACGAAAATATAGGTGAGAATCCTATACCCCGAAAACCCAAGGTTTCCTCCGGAAGGCTCGTCCGCGGAGGGTAAGTCAGGACCTAAGGCGAGGCTGAAAAGCGTAGTCGATGGACAACGGGTTAATATTCCCGTACCATTATTTATTGATAACGAAGGACGGAGAAGGCTAAACTGGCCGGATATTGGTTACCGGTTTAAACGTTCGAGGTGTTGAGAAACGGAGAAAACGTTTTGAGCTAAGGCGTGAATACGAGATGCTACGGCATTGAAGCAGTGTATGTCAGACTTCCAAGAAAAGCTCGCAATGTCATAGATAAATAATGCCTGTACCATAACCGACACAGGTGGGTAGGTAGAGTATACTAAGGGGCGCGAGATAACTCTCTCTAAGGAACTCGGCAAAATGACTCCGTAACTTCGGGAGAAGGAGTGCCTTATTTATAAGGTTGCAATAACAAGATCCAAGCAACTGTTTACCAAAAACACAGGTCTCCGCTAAGTCGTAAGACGATGTATGGGGGCTGACGCCTGCCCAGTGCCAGAAGGTTAAAGAAGTTGGTTAGCGTTTGCGAAGCTGATAACTGAAGCCCTGGTGAACGGCGGCCGTAACTATAACGGTCCTAAGGTAGCGAAATTCCTTGTCGGGTAAGTTCCGACCCGCACGAAAGGCGTAATGATTTGGATACTGTCTCGGAGAGGGGCTCGGTGAAATAGACTTGTCTGTGAAGATGCGGACTACCTGCACCTGGACAGAAAGACCCTATGAAGCTTTACTGTAACTTGAAATTGAAATTGGACTTTATTTGCGCAGTATAGGTGGGAGGCGTTGAGTTAATTCTTGCGGGAATTTAGGAGCCATCAGTGAGATACCACTCTGGTAATGTTAGATTTCTAACTTTGTATCATAATCTGGTCAAAGAACAGTTTCAGGCGGGCAGTTTGACTGGGGCGGTCGCCTCCCAAATGGTAACGGAGGCGTACAAAGGTTTCCTCTGAACGTGTAGAAATCGTATCTAGAGTGTAAAGGCATAAGGAAGCTTGACTGTGAGACTTACAAGTCAAGCAGGGACGAAAGTCGGTCTTAGTGATCTGACGGTGCTGAGTGGAAAGGCCGTCACTCAACGGATAAAAGTTACTCTAGGGATAACAGGCTGATCTCCCCCAAGAGTTCACATCGACGGGGAGGTTTGGCACCTCGATGTCGGCTCATCGCATCCTGGGGCGGTAGTACGTCCCAAGGGTTGGGCTGTTCGCCCATGAAAGCGGTACGCGAGCTGGGTTCAGAACGTCGTGAGACAGTTCGGTCCATATCCGGTGTAGGCGTTAGAATATTGAGAGGAGCCTTCTTTAGTACGAGAGGACCGAGAAGGACATACCTCTGGTGTACCAGTTATCATGCCAATGGTAAACGCTGGGTAGCTATGTATGGAGAGGATAACCGCTGAAAGCATCTAAGTGGGAAGCCCACCTCAAGATAAGTATTCTCATCACGTAAGTGAGTAAGGTCACGGGAAGACTACCCGTTTGATAGGCATTAAGTGTAAATGTAGTAATATATGAGCTGAGATGTTCTAATAGACCGAGGACTTGAATTTGTATATAGTTACTAATATCTTTAGTAACTATTTTTGCTTTGGTGTTTTTAGTGTACTAAGCGGATCCACACTGACCCATCTCGAACTCAGTTGTGAAACGTTATAAATCGACGACAATACTTGAAGGGGGACCTTCTGGGAAGATAGTTCAATGCCAAAGTTTTGATTCCTTTTTTTTAGTCTCTAATTTGACAAAAAAAAATTGTTTATGTTAATCTTATCATTATTCACATTTACTTAATTTATAAAATATTTATCTGTTATGTGAAAATACGAAATAGCTAAAGTCATTGGAGATCAATATGCCATTAAATTATTTTATAGTAACATTGTACATAACATAACTTTGAATTGCAAAAAAAATTAAATGTTGCGAAAATATGAAGTTTTCAGTTAAATTATTTTTAATACTTATTTAAATCTATTTTTAAGTTATGATAAATATTTACGAAGGACCGATACTGAAGATTTTAGTTAAAATAATTCTTACGGCTACTCTTTACGGTATTATTTATGGAGTATCAAAAAGAATCTGGAGATAAAAATGACTTATAAAGAGTTTCAGTTTTTAATGTTACTATGGAAGATGGGTGTAGTAAATACATTTAATGTGCTTAAAATATGCACCAATTGTGGCTCCCAATTGGTATTGTGTTATCCTCTGCTGCGGGAAATTTTTCCGGTATTGGTCCAAAAGTTTTATTAGAACCAGTTTTTTGTCTAGGCAGCTGCAGCCACTATTGTCGAAAAACATCAAAGACTAGCCACTTTAGCGACTTTCCTAGCAACTTTAACAGCACTACAGATCAAATAACGAACGCAGCAGTAGGGGGTACGGTAGCATCAAAAATTGCCTATATGCGAGCAATACTTACTCGGGGTGGCAGAAGTTATAATATAATAAAATCAATTTCTTCATCTTCATTAAAAGATTTTGCAATTATTGTTGACTCAGTAAAAACTCCAGTTCTGGAGATTTATCCTTATCAGACAGAGTTTACTTATAACAGTAAAATAATTATCGACAACATGTTTCAGGAGCAGACAGCTCGTCGTTATTTACAAAGATCCACACAAAAAGTTAAAACAGTTGTACTTACTTATTTATCTCCAATGGCTTTAGCTTCAACTAAAGTAAATAATATTGCAATCATTGGTTGAACGTGCTTTGGGATTGGGCTAATTGGTTTTACAGTTTTGGGTTCGTTATACTTATTTCAACGTGCAAAACGTAAACGTTGGCACAATCAAAATGATGAAGTTTTAATTGATGGGATTGTTTCTCTTAGTGAATAGCAATAATTAAGTATTCACTAAAATTATTTTTTATTTGATCTTAGTCACTCAAACCAACTAATCACTAACTCCTTTACTTCAGTTATTAGATAGATGGGCTTTAATCGAATCCTAGACCATTCTAGGAGCACGTTTGGATCTAATTGAGAAATCCGCTCTCGTCTTTCTTGATCGGATAACTTGTTAACGTACGCAGAAGTAGTATCTAATTTTTGATGACTAATGGTTTGTTTAACAAACTCAATATCTTTAGAATCGTTCCATAACCGCGTAATATAGCCGACGTGAAAGCTATGGCTCGTAACATTTGGCTGACCTGGAAATATTTTAGAAATTTTGCGCATGACCTTACCGATATCAGTAGTAATTACTTCGCGACGCAACTTTTTAAAATGGTTGGTTTTGGGTGAAAAAACATAAACGTTTGGTTCTTTCATTAAAAAAAATGAGTTGAAGATCTTTCTTCTGGTTTTGAATAATTTTCTTGCCTTTCTTAGTAAGAAATGCCTTATGATTGCTAGACCTTCGTTTCGATCGATGGCAGTCCAATTTTTTTCGATGAGAGTTTCTAACTGATTAACTTTTAAGGGTAGTAATTGATTGATGCGGATACCAGTAACAGCCGTCATTGTATCGCGCTTGGGTAAGCCTTTCTGCAAATCCTCTCGAATAGCTTGAAGTTCTTTAAAATTTTTGGTTTGTCCTTTAACTTTTAATCCATCAATAATTTTAATTTTCACAAATGAGCCATTAGATGATCATCTAACGAGTTTATTAACAGATCGTTGGTTAAGGTTGAACATAAGTTCTAATTATACAATTGAATATCAAATAGAAAATGAAAACGGAACCGTATCAACAATAAAATTATCAAATTTAAATATAAAAAAATAGTAGCCCGTTGGCGCAGACTACTATTAGATGAAAAAGATTATTTTGAATTTTCAGGAAATTTATCAGAAATAATATATTTCTTATTATATATTATTTTTGTTTAAAGTAAAGTAGTATGAGGGTTTATTTGTAACCTAATAAACCACTAGCTTCTTTCCATAAGTCTCATATTGTTCGAGCACCTCTAGATGCTCCACTGAAGTCTGGAAAAAAGCAGCCAGTTATGTTGTTTTTAGGTAAGAGTGAGAATCCAAATGCAGCTACATCGTAGCCAGCTGCAAAGCAATCTAGTGACAAGCATTTATAATCTTTACATACCTAGTCTTCAACGGCATGGCATTAGCAATATCTGTGCCCATAAATAGACAAACCCCTGTTGTTAAGGTAATATCAAAAGCGTGACCGAGTTTATAGAAGATATCACTAGAATTTCCTACAAATCCATTTCTGAGCTGTAAGGGTTACGCCACCAGTTTAACCTTGTTGATCCTAAATGGTTTTTTAAACGTTGTCTTATTTTAAATCTAGTCATAATTGTATATAAATATAATTAAGCATGTTATCAATGCGGACATGTCGACCTCAGACATCTCCCTACTTTTTAAGTGCTTAATGAATAAATCTAAATTTTCATAAATAAAAATTTTTTATTTATGAAAATTTAGATTTACGAAACCCAACCATAACTATGAAGTCCTTTTCCTAGAAAATTGACTCCTAGATAACAAATCCAAATTACAAAAAACCCTAATCCACCAAGAATTGCAGTTCGATTTCCTTCCCACCCTCTGGTAATCCGGGCATGTAAATAAGTCGCAAAAACTAACCAAGTTATTAAAGCCCAAGTTTCTTTTGGATCCCAACTCCAATATGAACCCCAAGCCTCATTAGCCCATACACCACCTGAGATAATACCAATTGTTAAAAATGGAAAACCTAACCCAATAATTCGGTAACTCCAATTATCTAAACTTTGTAATAATTTTAATTTACCAAGTTCCGAAATAGTAGTTGTTGGAGAAACAATTTTTGTTTCATAATATTCTAACATTACATTATATAATGGTAAAGATGAATTCTGAGTCAATTGTAGATCAATTTCTTTATTTTTTGAAATAACTAAAAATAGAATTGATAATAATGATCCCATTATTAATGTTCCATAGCTTAATAACATCATACTCACATGAAGCATTAACCAATTTGATTGTAACGCAGGAACTAATGGACTAGATTTTTGCATCTCGGGGGAAAGAGTTAAATTTGCAAACCCATTAATTAATAGAGTAATTGGGATTAGAATTGATCCAATTAATCGGCTATTTGTTTTTGTTTCTATATATAAATAGACTGTTAATAAGATCCAAGTGAGAAATAATAAAGATTCATATAAATTACTTAATGGAAAATATCCTGAAACAATCCATCGTGAACACAGAATAAAAAATAATAGGATATTTGCAAAAATCGTATTAGCTTGCCCAAATTTCAATAAAAAGGATTTTTCACGAAAAAGAGCTAAATTGATCCAATAACTGATCATTGCAAGTAATAAAACACCAAAAACAATATTTGATAAAAAATTTTGAATTTCATTCCAATTCATGATTTACTAACCAACTATGTATATAATTTAATTAATATTATATATTATATTATTTGTTTTAATAAAAATTAATTTCATTTAGTTCCAAAATGTTAAATTTTTGAAAATATAATAAGGTACAATTTATAATGATTAAATTATAGAAATCCAACAAAAGATAATCATAATCTATAAATTAAAATTTTCATATATAATATATAATATAAATTATAATAATAATATATTCTAAAAATATTATTCCTTAAATCTAAATATTTATACACAAAAAGGATTATTAATTATGGATACTCGTTTAATTGTAGTAGCTGCACCGTTATTAATTGCAGCATCATGGGCATTGTACAATATCGGTCGTTTAGCTATTCAACAACTTCAACGTTTATCACGTTAAAACCTAAAATGGAAGTTAAAAAATAATACATAGAAAATTTTATTTGTATCAAAATAAACTATAATTTAAGATTATAAAAAATTATGTCTCATACTGTTAAAATTTATGATACCTGCATTGGATGTACTCAATGTGTACGTGCATGTCCTACAGATGTTTTAGAAATGGTTCCATGGGATGGTTGTAAATCCGGTCAAATTGCTTCCTCACCTCGGGTAGAAGATTGTGTTGGATGTAAACGATGTGAAACTGCTTGTCCAACTGATTTCTTAAGTGTACGTGTATATTTAGGTGCAGAAACAACACGAAGTTTAGGCCTAGCATATTAATTAAAAACAATATTCTCATATTTGTAAATTTTTCTCAAAATATGAGAACCCAAAAAATGTTAAATATTTATTTTAATTAATCTTACCAAAATTTATTTGACTTTTTATTAAATTTACTATAATATTGTTAAAAATATATTTAAAGGAATTAAAATTAATGGCTGTACCCAAAAAACGAACATCAAAAGCTAAAAAGAATGCTAGAAAAGCAAATTGGAAAAGAAAAGGTTCTAAAGCAGCTCAAAAATCTTTATCCTTAGCTAAATCGATGTTACGCGGTAAACCAACAAGTTTTGTTTATAGTGTATATGTTGATGAAAATGAATAAACCTTTAAAAAATTTAAAGATTTATTCGCTAAATAATATAAATTTTAAAATTTTACGGGTGTGGCGGAATTGGTAGACGCGCTAGTTTTAGACTCTAGTAACCTTGGTTGTGAGAGTTCAAGTCTCTCCACCCGTATTTATATCTCTCCATCGATTTGTTTTATTGTTAAATTAAAATATTTTTTAAAGAACTTATGCTTCCTTTTACTTTACACCAACTTCGGATTTTAAAAGCAATTGCAACGGAGAAAAATTTTACTAAAGCTGCAGCAGTGTTATATCTGTCTCAACCTTCGCTGAGTAAACAAATTAAAATATTAGAAAGGAATCTCAACACTTTATTAATTAATCGAGAACGAAATAAAATTTCTCTGACTGAAAGTGGTGAAGTTCTCTTACAATATTCTAATCGTATTTTAGCTTTATGTGAAGAAAGTTGTAGAGCAGTAATTGACTTGAAAAACGGGGATAGAGGAAATTTACGTGTCGGCGCAAGTCAAACAATTGGGACCTATTTACTACCACGTATTTTAGCATTATTTGCTCAAAATTATCCTCAAATTGATTTAAATGTTCAAGTAAATTCGACTCGAATAGTTGCAAAAAAGATTATTAATCGAGAAATTGATATTGCTGTGGTCGGAGGTGAAATCTCTGATGATCTAAAAAAATATTTAACTATTGAACCATTTGTCTATGATGAATTACGTTTAGTTATTTCAAAATCACACCCATTTGCACGGAAAACTAAAATTCAGAAAGAAGATCTTTATTGTTTAGATTTTATAACATTAAATTCTAATTCAACAATAAAGAAATTTATTGATAAAATTTTAATCCAAAATCAAATTGATACTAAACAATTAAAAACAATTTTACAATTAAATTCAATTGAAGGAATTAAAACTGCTGTTAATTTAGGATTAGGAGCTGCATTTTTATCATCTTCAGCGATTGAAAAAGAAATTAAACTTAAGACACTTGACGTTATTAAAATTGAAAATATCGAAATTAAACGAAAATTGTCAATAATTAGTAACCCCAAATGCTATAAAGCAAAAGCCTTTAAATTTTTTTATAACGAATTATATCACTTGAAAGCTAGAATAGAAGACTAAAATTTTTTCCAAAAAAAGGTTGACGGTCTTAAAAATAATTTAGTATGATATACTTAAATATATTTAAATCACTGTAAATCATGAAATATGCAATTATCGAAATAAGTGGAAGACAATTTTGGATTGAAACAGGAAAATATTATGATTTTAATCGAATTCCAACTGAATTAGGAAAACAAGTAACATTAAACCGTGTTTTATTAGTAAACAATGAAGGAAATGTTTTAATTGGAAAACCTTATTTAGAAAGTATTAAAATTAAGGCAAAAATTTTAGAACACTTACGTGGCAAAAAAACAATTATATATAAAATGCGGCCGAAAAAGAAAACTCGTAAAAAAGCGGGACACAGACAAGAGTTAACTCGAGTTTTTATTGAAGATATTGTGATTAATTAATTAATGATTATTTATTAGGAGTTGAATTATGGCCCATAAAAAAGGAGCAGGAAGTACCAAAAATGGACGTGATTCCAATGCAAAACGGTTAGGTGTAAAAAAATTTGGTGGAGAAAGAGTCCGGGCAGGAAATATCTTAATTCGTCAGCGTGGTATGAAATTTAAACCAGGTGCAAATGTTGGTTGTGGAAAAGATTTTACATTATTTGCATTAATGAATGGAACAATTAAATTTGATTCAAAAGATGGAAACCAAACACGTGTTAATGTCATTGCTTAAAAACAATTAAAAAAATTTTCAATGCAAAAAAAGTTATTAAAAACTAATTCTTTTATAAATAATTATCAGCGAGTAATTAATGAGATTAATAGCTTTGAAGATGATTTCAAAACATTAAGTACTAACGAATTACGAAATAGAAATATCAAATTACAAAAGCAATATAAAAAAACTAGTAATTTAGATTCTTTACTTGTTGAATCATTCGCATTAACTAAAGAAGCAAGTTTAAGGACATTAGGGTTAAAACATTTTGATGTTCAATTAATTGGAGGACTAGTTTTAACTGATCAAAAAATTGCTGAGATGAAGACTGGTGAAGGTAAAACTTTAGTAGCGACTTTACCAGCTTGTTTAAATGCTTTAACAAAAAAGGGTGTCCATATTATTACCGTAAATGATTATTTAGCGAATCGAGATCAAATTTCAATGAGCCAAGTTTATCGGTTTTTAGGTTTTAGTACTGGTTTAATTCAAGGTGAAATGTCAAAACTAGAGCGTAAAAAAAATTATGATTTTGATATTACATATGTAACAAATTATGAGGTTACATTTGATTTCTTACGTGACAATATGGCTTTAAATTTAAATGATGTTGTTTTAAGACCCTTTAATTATTGTATTATTGATGAAGTTGATTCAATCTTAATTGATGAAGCACAAACTCCATTAATTCTTTCTGATACTATTAAAACACCTACTGATAAATATATCATTGCTTCTGAAATAACAGATTACCTTGATCTTAATATCCATTATAAAGTAGATGAAAAGAATAAAAATATTATTTTAACAGATACTGGTAGTAAACAAATTGAAAAAATTTTACGAGTTCCAGATTTATATAATCCGCGTGACCCATGGATTCCTTATGTTATTAATGCACTTAAAGCAAATAGTTTATTTTTTAATAATATTCATTATATAGTTCAAGATAATCGAATTGTTATTGTCGATGAATTTACAGGGCGTATTATGGCAGATAGGAGATGGAGTGACGGTTTACACCAAGCTGTTGAAGCAAAAGAAAAAGTACCTATTCGTAAAAATACGGAGACTGTAGCTGCAATCACTTATCAAAATTTCTTTTTACTATATCCAAAATTATCAGGTATGACTGGTACTGGAAAAACAGCAGAAATTGAATTTGAAAAAATTTATAACTTGGCCGTCGAAGAAATACCAACAGCAAAACCGAATATTAGAAAAGATTTAGCTGATGTAATTTATAAAGATCAATTTTCAAAATGGAGCTCGATCGCTCAAGCATGTTATAAAATTTCTTCCACTGGTCAACCCATTTTAATTGGGACTACAACAGTTGAAAAATCAGAAATGTTAGCTCAATTACTTAATGAATATAAATTATCATATCAAATTCTAAATGCAAAACCCGAAAATGTTAGACGTGAGTCCGAAATAATAGCTCAAGCAGGTCAAAAATCTGCCATAACAATTGCAACGAATATGGCTGGTCGGGGTACCGATATTGTTTTAGGCGGCAATTTAAATTTCCAAGTTCAAAAAGAATTATATGATATTTTAACATTATTAAGAAATTATACTTTATTGAAAAGAATAGATATATTTAGATCTGGGTTAAAAACTCGGGTTTATTATAAGTCACAAAAATTTTTAAGTGTTTTATTTTCATTGTTAACTGATAAACCTTTTTTAAAATTATCTGATATTGCCATTCTACGTCTTTTACGAGAAAATGAGAATGTAATATATCCAAGTACTTTTTATCAATATTCAATTAAATTTTTAATAAATGAACTAATTTCAGATTATAAAAAGCATCAAAAACAAGAAAATAAAATTGTAAAAAATTTAGGTGGGCTTTATATTATTGGAACAGAAAAAAACGATTCAAGACGTGTCGATAACCAATTACGTGGACGATGTGGACGACAAGGAGATCCTGGTATTTCGAAATTTTTCTTAAGTTTAGATGATAATTTATTGAGATTGTTTGGTGGACCAAAAATCCAAACTTTTTTACAAACACAAATGATAGATGATACTCCACTTGAGTCTGCTCTGTTAACTAAAAGTTTAGATTCGGCTCAACAGAAAGTAGAAGAAAGAGCATATCAACAACGAAAGAATCTATTTGATTATGATGATATTTTGAATAAACAACGAAATATTGTTTATTTTGAAAGACAAGCTATTTTAAAAGCTATTTCACAAAAAAATAATATGGTTGCGTATTGTGAACAGATTATTACAGATATCTTACATGAATTACAAAGTGAAAAATCTATGAACACGCAGACACTTAAGTTATTAGAAAATCTTCTTGGTGAAATTTTATCTATAAAATATCTTAAAAATTTGGAATTATTAACTAAACAATTTAATTTATCGGAATTAAAAATTTATTTATTTAATGAATTTTGGTTAAGTTATCAATTAAAAATTAATGAATTAACGATTTATGGGAATGGAATTTGTGAAAATATAGAACGAAGTATTATTTTGATCAATATCGATCGAATTTGGCGTGAACATTTACAAAAAATGACATTATTACGAGAAGCTGTGGGTTGGAGGGGTTATGGACAAAGAAATCCATTATATGAATACAAACAAGATGCATTTTATATGTTTGAAACTCGTAAAGAATTCCTACGCCATTTAGTAATTTATGACTTATTAAGATCATCTATTTTATAAAATTATTTTTAATTTAACTATTTTATGTCAAAACATACATTATCAAATAAGAGCCGTTATTCAATCTTAAGATTATCAGGATTTCGAGCTCGAATGTCTACACCTCAAGGTCGAAAGACACTTAAAAATCGTCGTAGAAAAGGTCGAAAAAGATTAGCACTTCGTCGTTAAATTCTTTTATTATTAGAGTACTTAGATGAAAGAACTCTAATAATACATAATTTTTTATTTAAAATTGTTATAATAATAAATTAGAATGATACTTTTTGATCCATTATATTATGAAATTTACTGACGAATTAGCACTTTTTTTAAAAGCTCGCTACCCAATAATTTATATTAATACAATTGAAGAAGATCGAGTCGAATATATAATCCGTAAAAATATTAAAACTAATCTTAATCGTAGTATTTATAGTTGGGATTTTGTGGATGGTTATAGTAATAATCCAAATAATCAAGGATTTGCTAAACGAAACCCACTTCAAGCATTAGAGTTAATTGAACGGTTAAATGTAGAAACACCTGCTTTATTTTTATTAAAAGATTTTAATCGATTTTTAAGTGATCTTTCAATTTCAAGAAAGCTTCGAAATATCAGTCGTATGTTAAAACTTCAACCGAAAACAATTATTATAATTGGTTCTGATTTAACAATTCCGATTGAATTACAAGATTTAATTACTATCTTAGAATTTCAGCTCCCATTAAAAGAAGAAATTAATTATGAATTAACAAGATTAATAAATTCTTTAAATATTAATATTGAACCTGAATTATTCGAGAGATTAATTCAAACATGTCAAGGTTTATCGCTAGAACGAATTCGTCGAGTTTTATCAAAAATAATTGCAACGTATAAAACAATTGATAATAATAGTATTACAATTTTATTAAGTGAAAAGAAACAAATAATAAGTCAAACAGAAATTTTAGAATATTGTTCTATTACTGAAAAAATTGCAAATTTAGGTGGGTTAAACAACTTGAAAGACTGGTTAAACAAACGAAAAACAGCTTTTAGTCTTCAAGCTGCTCATTATGGTTTACCAACTCCAAGAGGATTATTATTAATTGGAATCCAAGGAACGGGTAAATCATTAACAGCAAAAGTTATTGCTAATGATTGGCAATTACCATTATTAAAATTAGATGTTGGTAAATTATTTGCGGGTATAGTTGGGGAATCTGAGTCTAGACTTCGTCAAACAATTAAAGTTGCAGAAACAATTTCTCCCTGTATTTTATGGATTGATGAAATTGATAAAGCCTTTGCAAATACAGAAAGTAAAGGAGATAGTGGGACAAGTAATCGTGTTTTGGCAACTTTTATTAGTTGGCTTTCAGAAAAAACAAAACCTGTATTTGTAATTTCTACGGCAAATAATATTGACTTATTACCATTAGAAATCATTCGGAAAGGAAGATTCGATGAAATCTTTTTCTTAGATTTACCGAGAAAAGAAGAACGTGAAGAAATTTTTAAAATTCATTTACAAGAATTACGACCAAATAGTTGGAAAGTATTTGATTATCCAAAATTAGGAAAATTATCTGAATCTTTTTCTGGGGCCGAGATTAAACAAAGTATAATTGAAGCTATGTACCATGCTTTCTATGAAAAACGGGAATTTACAACAGATGATATTTGTCTTGCACTTCGAGAACTAATCCCATTAGTAAATTTAGATAATAACCAAATGATAAAACTTCAAAAATGGGCTTCTTCAGGCCAAATCAGGTTAGCTTCATCCAAAAATATATATATTTAATTAAATTTTTTAATGAAACAAAGATTTTTTCGATTATTAGCAGATTTAAGGTTTGCAATTTTTATTCTTTTGTTAATTAGTTTTTGTAGTATAATTGGAACTATTATTGAACAAGATCAAACTATTGAGCTATACAAAAAAACCTATCCATTAACTAAACCAATATTTGGATTTTTATCATGGGACAAAATTATTTTTTTTGGTTTTGACCATGTTTATCAAACTTGGTGGTTCTTGTTTTTAATTTTTTTATTTGGTTGTAGCTTAACTATATGTAGTTTTTTACAACAATTACCATCTGTAAATATCGCTCGTCGCTGTCAATTTTTTCGTACTCCTAGTCCATTTTATAAATTAAAAATTTCAACAATTTTGAATAGTTTTTATTTTAATAAAATTTTAGCACGAATTAAACGAAAACACTATTCTATTTTTCAACAACGAAATATGATTTATTGCTATAAAGGATTAACTGGAAGAATTGCTCCAATAGTAGTTCATTTTAGCATGATTTTAATTCTCATAGGTACAATTGTTGGGGCATTATTTGGCTTTAAAGCGCAAGAAATTATACCTAAAACAGAAAGTTTTCATATTCAAAATATCTTAAATACTGGTCCTTCAGCATTTATTCCTAAAACATCAGCGCGAATTAATGATTTTTGGATTAGTTATACTAAAACAAAAACTATTTCACAATTTTATTCAGATCTTTCTATTTTAAATCAACACGGTAATGAAATAGAACGGAAAACGATTTCTGTAAATTATCCTTTAATATTTAAAGATATTTATTAT